ACTAATGCCCCATTCGGGTATATCGATTGAACTACCCATAAAGGGTATTTTCCATAGAAATAGTATTTTTGCTTATTTCGATGATCCTCGATACAGAAGAAACAGTTCGGGAATTACTAAATATGAGACTCTAGGGATGCACTCAATGGTTAAAAAAGAGGATTTGATTGAGTATCGAGGAATCAAAGAATTTAAGCAAAAATACCAAATGAAAATAGATCGATTTTTTTTCATTCCCGAAGAAGTACATATTTTACCTGAATCTTCTTCGATAATGGTACGGAACAATAGTTTGATTGGAGTAGATACACGAATCACTTTAAATACAAGAAGCCGAGTGGGCGGATTAGTCCGAGTAGAGAAAAAAAAAAAAAGGATTGAACTTAAAATCTTTTCGGGAGATATCCATTTTCCTGGAGAAACGGATAAGATATCCCGACACAGTGGCATCTTGATACCACCAGGAACAGAAAAAACAAATTCTAAGGAATCAAAAAATTTGAAAAATTGGATCTATGTCCAAAGAATCACATCTACTAAGAAAAAGTATTTTGTTTTAGTTCGACCCGTAGTGACATATGAAATATTGGATGGTATAAATTTAGCAACACTCTTCCCCCCGGATTTGTTCCAAGAAAAGGATAATATGCAACTTCGAGTTGTCAATTATATTGTTTACGGAAATGGAAAACCAATTCGGGGAATTTCTGACACAAGTATTCAATTAGTTCGAACTTGTTTAATTTTGAATTGGGACGAACACGAAAAAAGTTCTTCTATCCAAGAGGCCCATGCTTCCTTTGTTGAAGTAAGTACAAATGGTCTGATTCGAGATTTTCTAAGAATCGACTTAGTGAAATCCCCTATTTTGTATCTCAGAAAAAGGAATGGTCCGTCAGGCTCAGGATTGATCTTTGATAATGTGTCAAATCATACTCACATCAATCCTTTTTATTCCATTTATTCCAAGACAAAGATTCAACAATCACCTAGCCAAAATCACGGAACTATTCGCACTTTATTAAATAAAAATAAGGAATCCCCGTCTTGGATAATTTTGTCATCATCTAATTGTTTTCAAATGGGTCCGTTCAATGATGCAAAATATCACAATGTGATAAAAGAATCAATTAAAAAAGATCCTATAATTCAAATTAGGAATTCGATCGGCCCTTTAGGAACAGTCCTTCAAATTGTGAATTTTTATTCATTTTACGATTTAATAACTCACAATCAGGTTTTGGTAACTAAATATTTTCAACTTGAAAATTTAAAACAGACCTTGCAAGTACTTAAATATTATTTAATGGATGAAAATGGGGGGATTTATAATCCCGATCCATGCAGTAACATCGTTTTGAATTCATTCGATTTAAATTGGTATTTTATTCCTGACAATAATTATGATAATTATTGTGAAGAAACATCTACAATAATCAGTCTTGGACAGTTTATTTGTGAAAATGTCTGTATAGCCAAAAATGGACCACACCTAAAATCGGGTCAAGTTTTGATTGTTCAACTTGACTCTGTAGTAATAAGATCCGCTAAGCCTTATTTAGCCACTCCAGGAGCAACTGTTCATGGCCATTATGGAGAAATCCTTTACGAAGGCGATACATTAGTTACATTTATATATGAAAAATCGAGATCCGGCGATATAACGCAGGGTCTTCCAAAAGTGGAACAAGTGTTAGAAGTGCGCTCAATTGATTCAATATCAATGAACTTAGAAAAAAGAGTTGAGAGTTGGAACGAGCATATAACAAGAATTCTTGGAATTCCTTGGGGATTCTTGATTGGTGCTGAGCTAACTATAGTGCAAAGTCGTATATCTTTGGTTAATAAGATCCAAAAGGTTTATCGATCCCAGGGGGTTCAAATCCATAATAGGCACATAGAAATTATTGTACGCCAAATAACATCAAAAGTATTAGTTTCAGAGGATGGAATGTCTAATATTTTTTTACCTGGAGAACTAATTGGATTGTTGCGAGCGGAACGAACGGGGCGCGCTTTGGAAGAATCGATCTGTTACAGGGCCATCCTATTGGGAATAACAAGAACATCTTTAAATACTCAAAGTTTCATATCTGAAGCGAGTTTTCAAGAAACTGCTCGAGTTTTAGCCAAAGCTGCTCTCCGGGGTCGAATCGATTGGTTGAAAGGCCTAAAAGAGAACGTTGTTATAGGAGGGATGATACCCGTTGGTACCGGATTCAAAGGATTAGTGCACCGTTCAAGGCAACATAAGAATATTCCTTTGCAAATCAAAAATAAGAATTTTTTCGAGGGTGAAATCAGAGATATTTTGTTACACCACAGAGAATTATTTGATTCTTGCATTTCAAAGAATTTCCATGATACACCAGAACAATCATTTAGAGGATTTAATAATTCCTAAAAGCGGATTCATACTTTTTTAATAAAAAAAACTTTCTAGGTCATTTGATGTTGTCCTGAAAATAAAGATAATAACGAATAGAGGGTAGCGATTTGG